AAAATAGGAATAAGACTTGATATTATTAGAAATGCCCAAAAAATATCATATTCGTAAAGCAAAAACATAGACGCACTCCTATGAACGTGGAAAATATACCGGATTGATTGATTCAAATTGAAGTTCTAAAATACTCGATAACTAGTTATTCAAAACAAGAATTCATTTTGACCAAACCATCCAGTTTCCTTTGATTATTGCAGGGCATATCTCATTTCAAGATTTATCGACTGACTTGATCGGGATCCTATTTCCAGTCTACTTCATTTTTTTAGTTCAATTTTCTTTAATTGCTTTAGTTAGTATAACTCTAGATGTTACACTTAGACAAATTTTCTTGTTTTTACCTAGGATTCTTCCTAAAGACTAAAGAAAGCAAATAGAATTTTTTATGTTTAAGAATTTTGAATTTATTATTCTTTTGAATTGAATATTTGAATTTTCTTTATAAAAATGCGAGTTCGGAATTTGGATTTTTTAGGAATAGAGTCAATAATTTTTTTCTTAGTAATTTAGAAATTTAGAATAGAACAAGTATTCAAATGGAAGAGTAATGGGTAGGTATTTCCATCTCAGGATTTCGAATATCGTAGTGTTGGTATATTCCGTTTATTAGATCTGGGTGGGGTTTTTCTTGATTGAATATAGAAAAAGAAGACGACTTCCCCTTTTTGTTTTGGTGTGCTTCGCCGGGTCTTGGTAAGGTATACCAAAGAAAAGGAGTATCGCCGGCTTAACTCCTTGATTATGGGCAGAAAAATGCATATGGAATTTCCCTCCGACAATTAATGACGAAGAGTTGGTTTGTTTGGAAAAAGGTTGATTCGATCCCTTGAAATACGTTTTTTCGGTTTTTTGTTCGGCTTAAAATGATTCTCGTGAGTGAGTTTCTAGGACAAATTTTGTTTCGATGAACCAACCGGTCAGTTACAAGCAACAAACAAGAATGAAGAAATCAAAATTATACAATTTTGGAATTTTATTCATTTTTTATAGGGCTCTAGGGCTATACGGACTCGAACCGTAGACCTTCTCGGTAAAACAGATCAAACTTATTATTATCAAAATGATCTGAACTGTTTCAAAGACCCAACATGCCTTTTTTTTTGCATTGGGCTCTTTCATTAACTGATAGAAATATCAGCCAATCTGCCATATTTTTTTCTTGACAGAAAAATAAGATTAAGATAAGGAGATGGCTCCATGTGCTCTGATTCATTATTTGGGATTCATTCTAATTCAGAGCACTACCAAAGTGTTTCAAAGGTGAAGTTATTTTGACGTAGGTCTGCCTTTGGCCTAGAATTTTAAGTTAAATGTTAAATGAAGTCTCTATCGTTCGGCTTTAAAAATCCAATATGAAACTTCATACACCTTCAAGTTCATAGGACGAAAAGAGATTTTTTGAGGGCCTTATACTCATTATGCCTAGCATTGAATAGACTGCTATTCACCTTATCAATATCTCAAGATGGAGCCTGTTTGGTACCTAAAAAGGCACTCAAATAGGACCGAACCTCTCGTCAGGCTATTGTTCTCTTAAAGTTATTAAGGAGTAAGACATCGAATTCTCAATAAGATCCATTTTTTGGATTGTATGGTGGATTCCCCTGAAAAACATTGGCGCGCGTGTAAACGAGGTGCTCTACCAACTGAGCTATAGCCCTTAGTGCTTGTGATGCATATTTTATCATGTATATAATTTGTTGTCAAGATGAATATTCTATGATCCAACATCCTAAATTTTTGAGTGGTATTGGTTCGATTATTGTTGCTTATAAGGAATATGATATTTATAATCCATCGATGTGATGGGTTCCATTTGGTTCTCTTTGGGATAATAAATGACCTACTTAACTCAGTGGTTAGAGTATTGCTTTCATACGGCGGGAGTCATTGGTTCAAATCCAATAGTAGGTAGAACTTATTAGATACCGGAGTCAACGGTATCTAATAAGTTTTTTGCCCCACCCTTTGTTTATTTTTATAGATTTTGTATTTTGATTTATTTCATTTTGGATTCTGCTGAGGGAATCCAATCAAAATAGAGTTTAGAAACAGAATCTCTTTGATTATTTGAACGCACCAACTAGTTATGAAATTGCATTGACAGCCTCGACTCTTGTCCTAGCTCGTCGAAGAGCTAGATTTGCCTCAATTATTTGTCTCTTTCCTTCCGCTTTTCTCAAATTAGTTTCTGCTATTTCAAGAGTTTGCTGAGCTTCTTGTGAATCAATATCACTACCCTTTTCTGCATCATTTACTAAAACAGTGATCTCATTATTGCCTATTCTAGCAAAACCGCCCATCAGAGCCATCGTTAACCATTGGTCCTTAAGGCGTATTCTCAAAATCCCTATATCTACAGCTGTAGCAATAGGAGCATGATTTGGTAATACGCCAATTTGACCACTATTTGTAGATAAAATGATTTCTTTCACTTCTGAATCCCAAACAATTCGATTAGGGGTCAGTACACAAAGATTTAAAGTCATTTCTT